AATTTTTCTAGAATATTCTTTTCTTGAATATCATTCAAAAAAGTTTCGGATTGTTTAGTATTCCACCAATTAATAACCCAAGATTCCAGACTTTTATTAGAAATCCACCAGGGCAAAACTACTACAGATGCAAGATATATAAGAGGAGTAAATGCTTTCTTTTTTGCCATTTGAATTTGTGAATTGTGAATGAACTTACCTCATTCGCCGACTCTCCGCAATCTAATATTTCTATGAAGCATAAGTTCTATTGCAAGGTATCGAAGGCGTCTATTCACTATTTTGGGGGGATTCCGGGATTAGTCCTTGAATCTATAAAAAATACAAATATCGAATAAAAATCCACTTCGAATTCGAATGAAGTAATAAAATAAAAAATTAACAAGATATGATCCATCTGGATCTAAAGTATCAATTCCAATATTTCGATTCGTTACTTGTTTTGTTGCTGAATTGAGTGGATTTCCATATGCATATAAAGACCCTAAAAAGAGTTTCGTTTTAGGGCTGTTACGTCTTGCTTTGGCTCAAATCCGCGTTCTGAAGAAACTTCAGTGAAGTTATATTAGAGAAAAAAGAGGATTCTTTACTTTTTCTTTAACTGCTGATAAAGCGTTCATTCTTTATTTCTCAAAAAACTTCAATTGGGACACGCAAAAAATAGGCCAATTCGGCAGCTTTTTGTTCAATTTCTCGTGGCGTCAAATTCTCATCAGTGCGCGTCAAGGGAATGGCCCCCTGGCCTCGGATTTCCATATAAAGAACACGGCGAGCATAAATACCCTCTTTAACTTCTATTCGCACAGACTGAATATCTTTTATAAGAAATCGTAGGAAGACACGACGATTTTTTCCGGGAAATCCCCAACGAAAAATACACACTATTCCTTCTTTTCTATCGAATCGATCATAACCACTACCTACATTCCACGAAATTGTACACCATAAGTAGGCGCTAATAAAAAGACCCGCGAACCCATAAAAAGACATTACGAGCCCTTGTGGAAAAAAAATGATTTGTTGAGACGGAAATAAAGATATCAAATTTTTACCAAGATAACTGGAAGTTCCAACCAATAAGAAGCCTGATGAACCTAAAAAAAGGATAATGGCCCAGGAAAAATTACTTATTTTTCGAGACCCCCTTATAAGTTCTATCCATATATGTTCTGATCGCCAACTCATACTTGATCTGATTTCATTTTATTGGAATTGAGAGCATAGCCCAATGAATTTGACTTTACTGTATTTTGTTTCCGAAATAACTCTCATCAACTAGCACTATTTTGATGTGAACCCTTAGGAATAATTCATAAAACAGGTTAGATGGAAAAATGCCTCTTCACTTTATGGCCCTACTAAGGATATCGGCATACATATTAATACAGAGACTTTCCATTTCCGACATCCGCCAATCCTTATTCTAGTTGAAAATAGCTAGAATAAATTTACCCATATATCATTTTCTGTATGTATAAGAACTCTTTGATTTATGTATCTTCTATTTCTGTTAAGCAGAAACCCCATGTTATACCATACTCAAATAAATATCTATTTTTTTATTTTATCTAAAGTTAAAATAAAAAATAAGATAATGAGATTTAGTCCTATCAGAGATCTAAACAATCTTGTTTTTTTGAACATAAAGAAATAAAGAAGCCATTGCCATGGCCGGAAATACTAGGCCCACTAAAGGCACAAAAATAGAGGGAAAGTTGAAAGTTATCATAGAATGAATACCTCGATTTAATTTACTATTTGTACCTGTTATTATTATATTGTTTCTATTGTTATAAAGATATCTTGTAATAATTTTAATTATAAAATTCAAATATAGAAAATATATAATTGTGTATTTTTCTATATTTGAATTTATTATATAATACATACGTAAGAAGAACTTCGCCTAATTTCACAAAAGCAAGAATGAATTCTTTTATAGAGGCTTGCTGATTCGTAATCATGAATATTAGTAAAAAAAAAAAAAAAAAGAAAAATTATATGCAACTGGTGATTCTTTCTAGAATTCGATCTTATAGATCTTAAGTCACCAAAAAAAATCTGTTCTTCTTATTTTTATTTTGATTCCGATAAGCTAACTACGCGTTTACTACAAAAAACGAATTAAACGGAATAGTCTTTTAATTTTGATTCAAAGGAAAGAAAGCGTGGAGTTGAAATAACTCACCCAGAACGCTTTTTAAAGGATTACGTGGTACAATTAGATCAAATAAGCCCTTCTGGAATAAATATTCAGCCGCTTGTGACCCTTCGGGTACTGTTTTATTCAATGTTTGTTCAATTACTCTTTTACCCGCAAATGCAATGTAGGCATTGGGTTCGGCAATAATGATATCCCCCAACATACCAAAACTAGCTGTCACCCCACCCGTAGTGGGAGATGTAAGAATTGGTACATAAAATAGTTTTTTATTTGATTGATAATCGTATAAAGCAGAAGATATTTTAGCCATTTGCATCAAGCTCAAACTTCCTTCTT